AGATTCATACAACGGAACCCCACTTATATTTATTTTGCATTTAGATTCCATTTACATATAGTGTAGATATAGGATGCTCTTACACAAACAAAACTCTCTTACTTTGTCTCGGTTTCTCCCTAAAAACAAAATATAATAAAGTAATTATATACAAATACTAAAATAGTATATAAATATACTCTAACTATAATAGTAATAAATAATACTACTAATATCTATCATATTAGTATAACTATGTTTTTGTTTTTATAGTTTAGTTAATTTTATTTCGAATTTCCAATGGAATTCATATATATTTATATTATATATTTATAATTTATATTCGAATTTCATTTCCATTGGGGTAAAATGACTAGGGATTTCTAGCATATTCTACTTGAAGTATTCTTTTCATTAAAATCCAGGTAGAAAATTAGTTGCTTCTATTGATTCGATAGGAATACATAAACATAATCTAATACATCGAACGATTCTATTCTATTTTATCTCCCTTCTTTGATCCTAGATTTCATCTCTATTTTCCTTACTTTATTGATTTGATTCAATCCGTTGAGTTGCGAGGAACCTTTACATATAACAACTCATATCTTTCTATACCAAAAAAACGAGAAACTTGGAATCTGTACTATACTCGCGGATCCTCTCAGAAATAAAAAGAATCGAGTACTAAAGAAAGACCGCGATTTGGGAAGAACAAATGGGTTGGGTTTCGCTACAAAAGGGGTTTGTTTTGGAGCAAACTTACACTACACAATGAAAGATAGCACAGAGTGATAGAATCAGTCATCAGTGGAATCATAAATGATCTACATAAGATACTTCTAATAGAAAAGAAAGAATCACACATTGTTGAACAATTCGATAGACCAAATCCCAAAACCGACCCAACTCATAGAATACAGAAGAAGGAACATTGATACATTAGGGACCAATTCATTATCTCTGCATTATATTTGAAACAACCAATTTGATTATTGTTCGGCCAAAAACTAATTAGTCGGAGTCGGGGGACTTCTACAAATACAAGACCAACAAAAGAATAGGTACTAGATCCGTGTAACTTAAGTATTGTATTGTATTCGACTTGATTGGGTCAGAATGCAGTTTTTAGACAGAATCATGTCATGATTTTCACTTCATAAATTGACTGGGATTGGGTATACCAAAACAAAAATATATCAGTAACTTTTTGATCATGGACAGGAAAAAAGTCATATGTAATTCATCCATGAAGATTAATGAAAAAGGATAGGTATTTTATCCGAGATTTTGCAAATAGCGATTGGATCTGTTGGAATGAATTATTGTTTTTATTTTACTGTCCTTATGTATTGACATGGGCATGTGGTAATGCTTTCATTTCTATGGATAAAGGAACCTGTCATGTCAGTCCATAAACAAGTACTGATGAAGAAATGAAAACTATACTAAACTAAAATAGAATGTCTATACAAAAAAAAATGAAATGTGTTAGGGCTATACGGACTCGAACCGTAGACCTTCTCGGTAAAACAGATCAAACTGATTATTATCAAAATGATTCGAACTGTTTCAAAGACCCAACATGCATTTTGTTGCATTGGGCTCTTTCATCAACTGATTAATGTAAAGATCAGTTAGTCCACCATATTTTTTCTTTACAGGAAGATAATAAGATGGCTCCATGTGCTCTGCGATTCATCATTTGTATTCTGATCTATGAGCAATACCAAAGTGTTTCAAAGAAGGGTTGCCTTGACTTAGGTCTGCCTCCGGCCTAGATCAACCTAAGTTAAATGGAGTCTCTATCGCTCCGCTGCAAGAGTCAAATATGAGACTTCATACACCTTAAAGTTCATAGGACGAAAAGAGGTTCTTTTGAGTCCCTTATACTCATTAGGCCTAGCATTGAATGGGCTGGGTATTTACCTTATCAATTAACAAATCAATTGTGGATTCTATTTGATTTGTCACCTGAATTCGCACTCGAATCGGACCGAACCAAATATTTGTCAGGCTATTGTTCTCTTGTTCCCTCGAATCTATGGAGTAAGACATCGATTTCTCAATAAGATCAATTATGTTCATTGCATAACGGGCTCCTTTGAAAAGCATTGGCGCACGTGTAAACGAGGTGCTCTACCTAACTGAGCTATAGCCCTTGTCATAGATATCTTAACATATAGATAATTTCTTGTCAAGATAGGACCCCACATCATAGCTCTCTGATCCGTTTACTGTTAGCGGATTGGTATTGCTTAGAAATAATATTCCACCTATAATCCCGGAGACGATGGGTCCTTTTTTGTGATGATAAATAACCTACTTAACTCAGTGGTTAGAGTATTGCTTTCATACGGCGGGAGTCATTGGTTCAAATCCAATAGTAGGTAGAACTTATTAGATACCATGGATTCTGGTATCTAATAAGTTTCTCTACCCATCTTCTTTTTTCATTGTATCATCTAAATTTGATTGTGTTCAATCAAAATGTGGTGTAAATTGTGGTGTATAATAAAGAACTTCTTTTGATTATGTTATTGTGAAATAACATTCACAGCCTCTACTCGTGTCCTAGCTCGTCTGAGAGCTAGATTCGCCTCAATTGCCTGTCTCTTACCCTGAGCTCTACTCAAGTTAGCTTCAGCTATTTCAAGAGCTTGTTGAGCTTCTTGCGGATCAATGTCAGTACTCATCTCCGCATCATTTCCTAAAATAGTGATCTCATTATTACTTATTCTAGCGAAACCACCCATCAGAGCCGCCGTTAACCACTGGTCGTTGAGACGTATTCTCAAAAGACCTATATCCACCGCTGTGGCAATAGGAGCGTGGTTTGGTAATACGCCAATTTGGCCACTATTAGTGGATAAAATAATTTCTTTCACTTCTGAATCCCAAATGATTCGATTAGGAGTCAGTACACAAAGATTTAAGGTCATTTCTTCTCCCCTTCTAAGTTCATAGCTTTCGCGGTAGCTTCATCGATGTTACCCACCAAATAAAAGGCCTGCTCAGGAAGACTGTCTAATTCTCCGGAAAGGATCAGTTGAAACCCCCTAACTGTTTCCGCGAGACCAACATATTTTCCCGGAGAACCGGTAAAGACTTCCGCCACGAAGAAGGGTTGTGATAAGAAACGCTCAATTTTTCGTGCTCTTGCTACAGTTAAACGATCTTCTTCGGATAATTCGTCCAACCCCAGGATAGCTATAATGTCCTGAAGTTCTTTGTAACGTTGTAAAGTTTGCTTCACTTTTTGCGCAGTTTCATAATGTTCCTCGCCAACGATCCCAGGTTGTAACATAGTTGACGTTGAATCTAAAGGATCTACTGCTGGATAAATACCTTTGGCAGCTAATCCTCTTGATAGTACGGTAGTAGCATCTAAATGTGCAAATGTCGTGGCAGGAGCGGGGTCGGTCAAATCATCTGCAGGTACATAAACTGCTTGGATCGAAGTTATAGATCCCTCTTTGGTGGAAGTAATTCTTTCTTGCAAAGAACCCATTTCTGTACTAAGGGTGGGTTGATAACCCACTGCGGAGGGCATTCTCCCTAATAAAGCGGATACTTCTGACCCCGCTTGGACAAAACGAAAGATATTGTCGATGAATAGAAGCACGTCTTGTTCATTAACATCCCGGAAATATTCCGCCATGGTTAGTGCAGTCAAACCAACTCTCATACGAGCTCCCGGCGGTTCATTCATTTGACCATAGACTAGAGCTACTTTTGATTCTGCAATATTTTTTTCATTAATCACCCCGGATTCTTTCATTTCCATGTAGAGATCATTTCCTTCACGAGTACGTTCGCCTACTCCGCCAAATACGGATACGCCTCCATGAGCTTTGGCAATGTTGTTGATCAATTCCATGATAAGTACTGTTTTACCCACGCCAGCTCCTCCAAATAGTCCGATTTTTCCTCCACGGCGATACGGAGCTAAAAGATCCACCACTTTAATCCCTGTTTCAAAGATTGATAATTTCGTATCTAACTGTATAAAGGCGGGCGCAGATCTATGAATAGGAGATGTTGTACGAGTATCTACAGGACCTAAATTATCAACAGGCTCTCCAAGAACATTGAAAATTCGCCCGAGAGTAGCTCCGCCGACCGGAACACTTAGAGGAGCTCCCGTGTCAATCACTTCCATCCCTCTCGTCAGACCATCTGTAGCACTCATAGCTACAGCTCTAACTCGATTATTTCCTAATAATTGTTGTACCTCGCAAGTCACATGAATTTGCTGACCAACAGTATCTCGACCTTTAACTACCAAAGCGTTATAAATATTAGGCATCTTGCCCGGGGGAAAAACAACATCCAGTACTGGGCCAATAATTTGAGCGATACGCCCTAGGTTTTTTTCGTCAAGTGCGGAACCCGCAGGACCAGAAGCAGTAGGATTGGTTTTCATAATAAAGTGAAATATGTCGAAATTTTTTTTTGATTGAAATAGTACATAGTATTGAATCGAAAATAAATGTCCGATAGCAAGTTGATCGGTTAATTCAATAAGAAAGAAATGGGAATTAGCACTCGATTTAGTTGGTACCACCCAACCAACCGAATCAAATTCAATCGTTTACTCATTTAATGAGTCAATTTTCAAGTTCAACCAATTCTTTTTTCAAAAGATCTAGTAGATGAATACGAATTGTGAGTAAGTAAAGTGCGTTTCATTTCTCTATCATTATAGAAAATACCATCTAGACTAGATTAAATTATATTATCTATGGAATTCTAATTCGAACTTGATTTATGATTCATTATTTCATTTCGGGCTGATGTTCTTTATTTTCTTTTATATATATAGCAATAGTGCCTATTTTTTTGTTTTATACCCTTTCCCTTTCATGGATGAATTATGCCTATTTTCACATCTAGGATTTACATATACAACATATATCACTGTCAAGGGGAATTTTTCTTAGTATTTCGATTTTGAGATTCAAAATCAGAAGTGGCTCAATTCAATTATAAACTGAGGATTGGGTTGCGCCATATATATC